TATACGCTTCAAAGAAGCAACAAGCTACATTAGCAGACCGAAAAGGTAAGAAATGGATGGAAGATAATCCGGATCCCACGAGTGAATAGAAAGTTGGATCTACATTGGATCTCACCTGAATCGCCCCATCTATCCTCCTGAGGATAAGTTTGGTTTAGCTGGCTGATCTTATCAATCCTGTCATGGGTGAGCCTCCATAAGGAGGTTCTGTTCCTTAGGTCTTTGTACAAGCCAATAGATGGAGTGCAGGTGGTCACGCTTCACTTACCTCGAAGAGCTTTTCACCATATGGATTGAGGCTGAGGCCTCTTGGCAAAAGCCTAGTCTTGTTACACGTCTAGCGAGCGTTGCTCTTTATGGTCGGGCGAGCTAGCCTTTTTTCTTATATAAACTTTCATTCCGAACCTAACTTCGCTGGATTCTGAACTCATCCAGCTTGTAGATCCCTTCGAACAACCCGCTTTGACAACTACCCTTAGCAGCGATTGAGCGTACAGATCAATCCGTCACTAGAGTAACCTCCAACGGTAATTGATCCCAACTAAAAACTGAGAAGCTCTTCATTTTTTTTAAGGACAAAGCAGGTCCACTACCGCATCAAGAGCAATAGCACGGCATGAGATAAACTTTCTGCAGCCCAAGTAAGAACAAAAAAATTTTCTCATTTACCCGCTCTATCTGATAGGACGACCTACTCCTTAGTTGAACCAGACTTTGCCACTCACCTTTATCCGAATAAAGAAGAAACAGGTACAATATACGGAATAAACTGATACAACGAGTCCAGCTTCACCACCCAGATCAGCTTCTTTCATCAAGCAATACAGCCTAGCCTAACCTGAGCCCGAGTTCGTATTGGTCAATTTCGGGTCAGCAAGCAAGGGGAGCACCCATGTTCTACTTGCATATAGAAGTCGATCAGACATTCATATCACTATGATTAGCCCCGACTCCTTCTTCACTTTACCCTGAGACTAGGCCTTTTGTAAAGCCGCTTGGCAAAGGAACTTAGAGCGGTTTCGAAGCGAGATTCTCAGGGCGGTACTCCGGCTCCGCTTCCAAATCAACTAAACTAAAAGCTTCTACCACGATATTTCACGCAGAAAAAGCGACTTTCATACCTTAATAAGCAGCAATCAACGCAAGAGCGCGCCTGCTCCTAAGCTCGATATATCTATTAATTTATGATTCCCAACAAACAAGCAAAAGTCCCAAACTCACATAGTCACTGCTATTAACTCACCTCCTTTGGAGCTCAATTCCTTAATGGAATATACTAAAAAACCAAGTTGAAATTCCTCCTTTTCGTTCTACTTAGGTGGAGGAATTCGAACTCTCGACAGAATAGAAAAGAGCCGCAGGCCTGTGTCTGTGTGGACACCTCAACGAACTCATGTGGACACTCCTCAGCCCGAGGACAATCTCTCAAATACACATTAATAGCCGTTTTTCTTTTCTTTGCTGATTCCTCTCAATTAAATTTGCCATGTTGCACTAAGTTACTTACGGATGTATGCATGCAGTCCGGGAACACTTTGGGGTGAACACCCATCCGAACAAGTAGGGTCAATAGTTTAGCATTTAGGCCGTAACATTTAGCAAAAAACAAATCTTTAACCTAACAAGTGCTCTCCGAACCAAGCTAGATAGTCTCCTATCACTAGGCTCACCAACCAACCTGGACTTTGATTCTTATTATTCCTACTGGATATCAAAACCATAAGGATTGTTTCCAGCCATGAGTTCCCATATGACATCATTTTGGTGGGTGGGCCATTCCATCAAATCTTTGAGAAGGAACTCGTATTTGATGGTTGGCGTGGCAATAGGCTTCGCTTCGTAGACTGGTTTCCCAGCCGTTGCAAACACTGAGCGAGAATGGTAAGGGGCGACAATGTCGTTGCGCGGGGATGCGATTCGCCAAGCTGGGGCAAAGAAAGCCGTCCGGCCCCCGGATTATGCAAAAGAATCGAGTTCGGTGTCGTCCAACGTGCACCGTTTGGTGATTGACCGAACATATAGGCCTAGATCTATGCCCCTTAATGAATCGAATGGTCCTTCGACCTTCGTTTGATTCCGACGGCCGGCCTTCATGAGACCCCGCCCACTAAACCTACGAAAAGCCCTGCCCTGGCACCTTCTAACTAGGAGAGTCAGCAACTTCTATTAGCGCCGGACCGTCGAGTCGAATTGATCGTGTCATGTGCAACGTCCTTCAATGATGGTTCATTAATTTCAATTGATTTAGACTCCTTCCCCCTTCCCTTATACGAAAAAGATCGAGAGGGGCCCGAACCAAACCAAGAACGGAAACGGAAGCCTTTCGACTCACTCTCGTATGGCTCGCCCTTGAGCCCTGGGCGGGTCTTTATCTCTTGTTCTGTTCCCGCCACGATAAAGACGCACGGAAGAAAGCGTGTTCGTTGAGAGTGTCCGTTGTCTCGGTAGGGAACAGTACGATCTTTTCCCCTATTGTATTGAATCAATACAAAAAGAGGTCCGTGCTACGGTCTCCTATTGTTTGATCCAATATTGACCAGGGACGAGCCCCGACTTCCATAGGTCCTTGGTTCGACCTCCTAATGAGAATTGAGGTCCTTGCTTTTAATAAAGCGGAGCGGGGCCAATTTATCGTACTTGCTCAGCGGTCAGCCCCTTCTTACGTTAGGGGTCTTTTGCTTTTGCCGGATCTATAGAGATACTACGAGTCCTCCGTCCCAGATTCCCTCGCCGCGGCCATCTGGTTCACCGGTACTACCAAATCATGCTTACGTTACTGTTACGGATATCCAAGTATTCTCTCGGTTCGGTCGTGCTTCTGGTTTCCATTCCCATCATCATATTGATGGAAACTCCTCGTGCTCTGCCATAAGAACTTGGAGTCCGTATCATGGTGAAGGCGCTTGCGTTTGCGCTGTGATTCTTGCTCAAAAAACTGACCGAACGCGTTCGAGTTATTGGCTCGTCCGACCCGGCAGCATTCATGAGTCGATCGTTCAACTGTCCCTCGGAAACACGGTCGAGAAGTGCCATGCATGGTCGCCCCCCCGTCCTTTCTTTCTCTCGGTCCCTAAGGTAATAAAGAAATGGAAAAAAAGGGGACTTCTGCAACGGGCTATGCCACACATTACTTATGAGGGAAGTCGCATCCGTCCCATCGCAAGCACCTACAATGTCATGATCACATTGGTTTACCCTTTTTTGGTAGTTCAACGGACGGTCGCCCCTCCAACAATAAAAGGTAGAAATATGGAAACTTCTCTGCCATTTGGATCGGAGAATTTATGGAGGAAATCGGGTTTTAAATTTCCAGAAACCGCACGATTATATAGCCAAAGGGAATACGCCGCGCCTAAAATCATCCCAAGCGCTGCTAATGTGGCTACTAAGCTATTTCTTTGGAAAGCTCCTACTAAGATGGGAAATTCCCCGATAAAGCTGCTAGTACCAGGTGAACTCATATTGGCCAAAGTGGAAGAGAAGGAAATGGTAGAGAGATTCGGCATGGTGCTCACTGAACCTCCATAATATCTAGCAAGTCGAGTCTTATGTCGGTCATATAGAACACCAACACATAGAAAAAGGGCTGGAGGAACCGGTCCATGACTTGACATCGGTAGAATGCTACCTCCAATTCCCTGTATGTTCGATAGAGCCAAATATTCCCCCCCCCACTGATCGGAGTACGCCGATTACCCCCCGAACCGTACAAGATAGTTACCGCCTATCATACGGCTTTCTAACTCCACTTCTTTTTCTGGTCGTTCCGCTCTGTCGGATCGATGGTAGTATCAGAGATCTGTAATCCCCCGACATTTTGGACAACATGGTTCCTGCTTCCGTTTTGAGTTTCACATCTTTCTCCCCCGGTCATACTAAAGTATCACATCGTAGATCCCCATCCCAACTCTATCTTCCTTATCAGTGAACCGGAACATAGTGCATAGGTACTCTTCGATGCTGCGGGGACGAGACGACGTGACATACTACAATCACGTACAGAAGTGCTGCCCTTTCGGCTCGGCAATATAATAAATATGGAACCTATCAACTGCTCCCTTGTTGGGGTCCTATCGGGATAAGTAGGCCCAAGCTTTCCCCTCCCCCGCCTCAGACATAAAGGCAGTAGTTCCCCGTACCGTAGGCTCCTCTGTGACGCGGCCGTCATCTTTTGTTACGTTCCACCGCTGTTACGCCAGAAATCCAAGGTAAGGTTCCACAAACCGTTCTGCGGCGTGGTGGCAGGACCGCTAGGGGATTGGCTCGGGGTGTAAGTAGGGAACGCAGGGGTCATGCAAATACATAGGCCCCTTCCCTTCTGCCGAGTAGTTTAGAAGTTCCGTTCAACGGTCCCTCGGAGCGAACGAAGGGTTAGGCAGGTAGTACGGGCCCTCTGACTTCCAGCTATGTGTTGTGCGGCTCCCGCGAAGCGAATGAAGGGAAGCTCTTCGAGCTTTCTCCGCCAGGGGCTTATGTAGTGAGCAGCCCCCCTTATGAAACCGAAAGCAGCCTTTGGTACTTAACTTAAGTAGTTAAGGCGAACAGCCCCTCTTGCAACTATGATAGAGAGCCGTCTGCTTGTTGCCAAACCAACCCCGAACTTTCTTTTGAATCGCCTTTTTAAGAGTAGGGGGGGAACCCTTAAACTAAGTAAGAGGCCCGCCTTTTTTATGGCCCGTCATGATAGAATAGATATGGATAGACAGACATTCCATTGATTCACGAAATGGCTCGTCGATCCAAATGAATCATTCTTTTTGTCTCTCTCTACCCCCCGCCCCGAAACTGACCCACGGCACAGCGCCCATTCGCTTCGCGCGCGGGAAGGCAACGAAGTTCAGTTCAAGAGACCGCTGCGGAGTGGAGCAGCCGCGACACGAAGTTCCTTACCTTAGCTGGATCTCGCTGGTGCCACCTAAACGGTAGGTAGGCGGCGGATGTGTGACGTTTGGAGTTGTCGTTCGTGCACCTGTCCCAATATAAGAATGAGTGATCCGTTCCCCTGCAGATCAGGGCCTTACCACTCGGTCCCCGATGGCCAGCGGGGGATTCGGTATAGCAGCTCACGTTCGTTTGCGCTGCGCGTTCCCGCTGGACTGGACACATGTTAGCTGTAGGAAGTATGGTTACGAAAGTGACTTCGGTTCGCCAGTTCAGGCTCAACTCCTCGCTTTACGTTAGCGGACCTACAGGTCGGGCCGGGGCTCCGCGCTCTTTCTTTCTGTGTGGGACGATGCCGGGGAATGCGTCGAGGCGGCGAACAACAACAACACAACTCCATTTTTTGGCTTTTCCCTCTATGAAACAGTGCATTGGACCGATGGATAAGAGAACTGAGCTGGCCCAAACTTGGGCGCTCTATGTACGATGTAGACTCCATCAGATACATATCGATTTTTGTCTTATGGATCCTACATTTCTATCTATCTTGTCTCCAAAATAGATAGAAAGAGGAGATTTCCCTTCTTATTGAAAGATTCCCTCTCTATCCATTCCTACTCTTTCGATCTATCAAAACAAACCATCTATCAATCGATTTTAAAATAGCACGTTCATCTCGCTTTTCGTTAATTTCCGCCGCGCCATAATAAGAAAGAAGCTGACGAAACAGCTGGAAGCGCTCGCTTCGCGCCCAACAATTATTATTCACGGGAAAGCCAACAGAAGGATTCGATTCGGATTTCGTAGAGCCGGTGCTGCTGCTGCCTGCGCGTAGGGCCGCCCCCCACTCCCGTCCCGGGGCGCAAAGGGGGTTATGTTTTTGGAACAGACGGCAGTGTTTTGCTGACGCCTCGAATCGACGCTTTTGTTGCGACATGCTATGTTTTCTCCCCCATTGCTAGTAGGTTGATGGGTCGCACGCCCGGCACACATGTTTTGGCCTTACTTGTGTGTCCATAACTCAAAATAGGTGACCTAACGGCCGCCGCCCGACTAGACATACCAATAGTCACCAGATTCATATGGGCTACTGGGGAGTAGGCAATGATCTTCTTAAGATCGATCTGTCTTGAAGTGGTCGAGGGAGTATATATTATAGCAATCGCGCTTGGAGTATAAATGAAAGGAGTGGAACGAAGTGTCGCTTCGGGAAACATGGGTATTGAAAATCTTAAAAACCCGTGGGTTCCCAATTTTAAAGGAATTCCTGCCAAGATGACGGATCCAGCCGTAGGTGCCTCTACATGGGCTTCGGGTAACCAAATATGAACTGGTACCATAGGCACTTTGACGGCGAAAGAGGCGAAAGAAGCAATCCATAGAAAGATTTGGCGCCGCTCACTAAATTCTGTGGTTAATAAGATTTGTGAATCGGTGGTTCCTGTTTGGAGAAGAATCAACGGAATAGCTAATAGCATAAAAACTGATCCAAGTGAAGTATATAGGAAAAACTGATATGCTGCCTTGATCTTTCTTTGTCTCGAACCCCATACCCCTATAATAATGGTAGAGTAAGGGGTGGCCCCAAAGCAGAATTGACCTGACCGGTGGTAGTTTTTATAAGCTCCAGTGGGTAGCCACTCCCTTCTCAGGGAACCGTACGTGACACTTCCGCATCATACGGCTCCGTCCCGAGTTTCCGTCGTCGGCCCTTGTCATTAGACCACTATCTATGCATGTTTTTTCCGCCTTGACTCTCGAATCTTTTGCTTTTCGGGTGGTGGCGAACAATGCTGCTTGCGTTGCGGGAGATGCCCGCCCGTAGGGCCCGGCCTGCTTTCCGCCCGAAAGAACCGCTCACTAGCTAGTCGGACTAGTGGTAGGGGGCCCGACCGTAACCCTGCCTTTCGAACTTCTTCCAAATCAAGAAAAATGGTTGGGAAGAAAGATTGAGTGCGGCCTGTAGAGCACATGTCACGCACAGTCGGGTTGCTCACGCTGCGGATCTCTCTATCTATCTATAGTATAGATAGATATATCTAGATAGAGAGATCTGTGAAAGTAGCAAGCGCCTTATGTTATGGTTGCCCCCCGACCGCACTTTACGCTACTACTACGGGTGAGCGGTTCAAATTGGTTTGATCTTTCCGGTTGTACGCAGCACTTGTACGGAGATGCATGCATAAAGGGACCCGCCCCTTTTCTTATCTTAAGATTAAGGACAGGCCCCTACCCTATTCTCGAACCCTCTGCCGAGCTCTACCCTGCCCGCATTTCTTTTTAAGGGGGCCAAAGAACCACCTGCTGCCAACAGTCTGTCTTCGGAATTATACTGAACAGCTCCCCTCCGTTTGTTTTAGCAACTTATCCTATGGTCTCCTCGCCAAAACCGGCGACGACGGAGGAACCAACCTGCCTGCTGTGGCGGGGCGGCTTTTTTGTTTCACAATAAGACCTGGACGATTATCCCTACCATCGGTAGCTTACGAGTTTACGTCCATCCCTGGTCGGGTACAGTTTCCTTTCTATTTCTCCCTTGTAGCCGTTACCCGAATTCGCGCAAGTGTGTCCACACCCCCCTGACTTGACGAGGAATCCATTCTCGCGAACAAAACACCC